TCAATGTCATCTTTTACTTCCTTTTTTTGATTGTCTGAGTATTCAGCTAAGACCATTCCAATGCTCCTTTTCGCCATGCATAAACTGAACCAACAATTGGGATAAGCACAAAAATTAAAGCTTCCATAAAGACAGATACACCTAATACATCGAAACTCATTGCCCATGGATAAAGAAAGACCGTTTCAACATCAAAAACAACAAAAACTAGAGCAAACATGTAATAGCGGATTCGGAATTGTAACCAAGCATCCCCCATGGGTTCTATACCCGATTCATAACTAGAGAGCTTCTCTGGTCCTTCACTAATCGGAGCTAAAACTCCGGAAATTACAAATGCCAAGATAGGAATAACGCCTGATATTATTAGAAATGCCCAGAAAATATCATATTCGTGAAGCAGAAACATAAATGTACTCCTATTAAGGTGGAATAGGCTGAATTATTCGATTGGAATTTTCAATTCATCCGGAACTTCTTAGGCGAAACGAGAATTTCTTTTGATCAAATCAAACCGCATAGTTTAGAATTTGTTTGCTATAAGGCATGTCTTGTTTAAAGATTCATACAACGGAACCCCGCTTACATTTTTTTTTCATTAAAAAAAAAAAAAAAAATGCAATTTCAGTAGTCATATGGGTAAAATGGCTAAAGATTTCTAGCATATTCCACTCAAAGTATTCTTTTCATTAAAATGTGGAGGATCCTCATTTCTTCTATTGATTCGATAGTAAACATAATCTAATCTAATGCACCGAACAATTCCATTTTATTTCTTTTCCTTGTCCTAGATGAAAATTTTTATTTTCCTTAATAACACTTAGTAAAGTCAAACCAACGAATGATTTAGGTTTCGCTACAAAAAAGGTTTGTTTTAGAGCAAACCTACACTACATAATGAAAGATACCACAAAGTGGTAGAATCAACGGAATCATAAATGATCCACATAAAATACTTACATAAAATACTTATAATCTAATATAGAGGAAATGAAAACTAGATTAAACTAAAATAGAGAATGTCTACACAAAACAAAAATAGAATGTATTAGGGCTATACGGACTCGAACCGTAGACCTTCTCGGTAAAACAGATCAAACTGATTATTATCGAAATGATTCGAACTGTTTCAAAGACCCAACATGCATTTTTTTGCATTGGGCTCTTTCATCAACTGATGTAAATATCAGTTAGTCCACCATATTTTATCTTTACAGGAAAATAAGAGGATAATGAGATGGTTCCATGTGCTCTGATTCATTATTTGTATTTTGATACAGGAGCAATACCAAAGTGTTTCAAAGAAGGGTTACCTTGACTTAGGTCTGCCTCTGGCCTAGATCAACCTAAGTGAAATGGAATTTCTATCGCTCCGCTGCAAGAGTCAAATATGAAACTTCATACACCTTAAAGTTCATAGGACGAAAAGAGTTTCTTTTGAGGACCTTATACTCATTATGCCTAGCATTGAATGGACTGGGTATTTACCTTATCAATTATCAAATTAATGGCGGGTTCCATTTGATTGGGCACCTGAATTCGAACCCGAATCGGACCGAACCAAATATTTGTCAGGCTATTGTTCTCCTGTTCCCTCGAATCTATGGAGTAAGACATCGATTTTTCTTTCTCAATAAGAGAAATTATGTTCATTGCATAACGGGCTCCCTTGAAAAGCATTGGCGCACGTGTAAACGAGGTGCTCTACCTAACTGAGCTATAGCCCTTGTCATAGATATCTTAACATATGGATAATCTCTTGTCAAGATGGGTATTCCATGATACTACACGATAGCTCTCTGATCCGTTTTAATGGATTGGTATTGCTTAGAAATGATATTCCACCTATAATCCCCGAAGCGATGGGTCCTTTTTTTGTGATAATAAATAACCTACTTAACTCAGTGGTTAGAGTATTGCTTTCATACGGCGGGAGTCATTGGTTCAAATCCAATAGTAGGTAAGGTAGAACTTATTAGATACCGGAGTCAATGGTATCTAATAAGTTTTTCTATCCATCTTCTTTTTTTCGTTGTATAATCAGGTTAGACTTGATTGTGTTCAACTGGTGGAAGCCAAATGTGATGTATAGTATAATAAAGAACTTCTAACGAACTTCTTTTTTTATTTTTATTTTATGTATTTGTTTGTTTACTAGTAGGAAATAACACTGACAGCCTCTACTCGTGTCCTAGCTCGTCTGAGAGCTAGATTTGCCTCAATTGCTTGTCTCTTGCCCTGAGCTCTACTCAAGTTAGCTTCAGCTATTTCAAGAGCTTGTTGAGCTTCTTGCGGATCAATGTCAGTACTCATCTCCGCATCATTTCCTAAAATGGTGATCTCATTATTACTTATTCTAGCAAAACCGCCCATCAAAGCCACCGTTAACCATTGGTCGTTGAGGCGTATTCTCAAAAGACCTATATCTACAGCTGTGGCAATGGGGGCGTGATTTGGTAATACGCCAATTTGTCCACTATTAGTAGATAAAATGATTTCT